TTAATCATTTGATATTGATAATATTGCTATGCTTAGTGTGCGACTCGTTAGTTTTTTTAGAATATTTCCATTTTAACAAAAAAAAAACCGATTCATAGTAGAAATTAATTAAAAAAAAAAAGAATTAATAACCAACGCATTGCTTCGGATTATCTAGATCTAAAGAGCGAGTCAAAACAAAAAATAAAAAAAAGATATGATATATATATTGATAATATAATAAATAATTATAGCAACTAAAATATTGTGCAGCATAAAAAAAAACAAAAAAATATTATTATTAGTTGTAAAGCAATTAAGAATATATGGATAAATGAAGGGGTGAAAGAAAGAGAGAAAAGTATATCAATGATATAAAATTCTAATATGTAAAGGTCTATGGGTCATCTCATAAAAGGTAGTGTAATAAAGCATCAATAAATATATATATATTCTTATGTTATGAATATATTCGTGACATAAACAAATTAAGAGCTCTGAATCAAAAAAACTTAGAATATTGATTCAAGAAAAAACAAATAAATATTCTAAAAAAATGTTATAAATTATTAGATATGAGAGAGGCTCCATTGTAGAATTCGGACCTAACCATTAATCGAGAAGCAATGGGAACGACGAAACCTGCAAATACTTAAGATTTTATGAAAAACAAATCTTAAAAATTGATTAGGTGGGATGGCGGAAGAAACCAAAAAGCAATCCATTTTTTTAGGAATTGTGCCCTACATTATGTCTGAATTTGATAATAAAAGAGTAAATATTCGCCCGCGATAATTTTGATTTTATTGAATTTTTTTTTTTATAATCCAATAAAAAAAGAAAAATAAAGATTCATTAGAACCTTATAATATAACAAAACAACATTCTCTAGTTAAATTATATACGGATAAAAAAAAATTTTATTTTATTTATAAGAATACATATTGAGTTCTATATCAAAGCAAGATAAAAAAATATTGAATAGGCGATTCTATGAAATCTCAAAAAATACCACGATTCAATTATTCATTAAACATATGAATATTAGTACATATTTTATCGATTTAATCGATATATATATATATTGAATTGCTTCATTCGCGAGGAGCCGTATGAGGTGAAAATCTCATGTACGGTTCTGTAATAGAGATGGAATTGAGAAACATCCATCAATTATAACCCCCAAAGAACCAGATTTCGTAAACAACATAGAGGAAGAATGAAAGGAATATCCTATCGAGGTAATCATATTTGCTTCGGAAGATATGCTCTTCAGGCACTTGAGCCCGCCTGGATAACATCTAGACAAATAGAAGCGGGACGACGGGCAATGTCACGAAATGTTCGCCGCGGTGGACAAATATGGGTACGCATATTTCCAGACAAACCAGTTACAGTAAGACCTACTGAAACACGTATGGGTTCGGGAAAAGGATCTCCCGAATATTGGGTAGCTGTCGTTAAACCTGGGAAAATACTTTATGAAATGGGCGGGGTCCCAGAAAATATAGCGAGAAAGGCTATTTCAATAGCATCATCCAAGATGCCTATACGAACTCAATTCATTATTTCAGGATAATAAATTAGAACCAAAGGAAAGAGGTCTTTAGGATGAAAACAAAAAAATGCACAATGTAGATTCCTTTTTTTGAACACAGAATATTTTTACTTCAATCTTTGGACTGAAAGAATAAAAAAATAATATGATTCAACCTCAAACTCATTTGAATGTAGCTGATAACAGCGGAGCACGCGAACTGATGTGTATTCGAATCCTAGGAGCAAGTAATCGACGATATGCTTATATTGGTGACATTGTTGTTGCTGTAATCAAAGAAGCAGTACCAAATACGAACTTAGAAAGATCGGAAGTGATCAGAGCTGTAATTGTACGTACTTGTAAAGAACTCAAACGTAGCAACGGTATAATAATTCAGTATGATGATAATGCTGCAGTTGTCATTGATCAAGAAGGAAATCCAAAAGGAACTCGAATCTTTTGTGCAATCGCCCGGGAATTGAGACAATTAAATTTCACTAAAATAGTTTCATTAGCACCCGAGGTATTATAAGACCAAACCGTGAAATGAATAGATTATTTTATTCTGTGAATAAAATGGATTAATTAATGTATTTTATCTCACATATATACCTTTTTGTAGTAATTATTATAAGTATCAGAAGTAGCAATTATTATATATATATCTAAGAGATAGATATAGATAGAAATAGAAAATACAAAAAATCATAATAACATAAATAATATAAAAAGGAGCATGTTGATTATATAGAAAGTAAGGGGCAACAATCATTTTCGTTTACCATGGGTAAGGACACCATCGCTGACATAATAACCTATATACGAAATGCTGACATGAATAAAAAAGGAATGGTTCAAATACCATTTACTAACATCACAGAAAACACTGTAAAAATACTTTTCCGAGAGGGTTTTGTTGAAAACGTCAGAAAACATAGAGAAAACGGCAAATATTTTTTAGTTTTAACTCTCCGGTATAGAAGAAATAGAAAAGGATCAGATAAAAGTTTTTTAAATTTAAAACGAATCAGTACACCCGGTCTACGAATATATTCTAATTATCAAAGAATCCCTCGAATTTTAGGGGGCATGGGAATTGTAATTCTTTCAACTTCTAGAGGTATAATGACAGATCGAGAGGCTCGAGTAGAGAGAATCGGTGGAGAAGTTTTATGTTATATATGGTAACATCCGAATTCTATGAGAAACTTCTATCTATTTTTGTAAAAAAGATAGAGAAAACGCAAGTTTTTAATATTATTTCTTTTAATATTATTTCACCCCTTATATACTTATATAATAATATATAATAGTGAATGCGAGAAGGAGGTTTAACTGGAATTGGAAAAAAGGGGAACTCACGAAGATTTCATTACTAAATGAATAACTTTGCAAAGGTATATTTCAGGTTCCCTTATATAATAAATGCAAATTGGATTTGGATTATAGGCTATGTTTCCGAAAAAATTCAATGTACTTTTTATAGGTATACAATTGGGAAAGAAAAAAAGAAGTCATTCAATTTAATTAGGGCGTTTTTCAACATTATTTTTGTGAGGAAGGCTACAATTCGAAGTTCGAAATTTAAGGAAACCTTATTTTCTTCCAATAATTAAATTTGGGATTAACTTATTAAGGAATGGCTAATATGAAAATAAGGGCCTCCGTTCGTAAAATTTGTGAAAAATGTCGATTGATTCGAAGACGGGGGCGAATTATAGTAATTTGTCCTAATCCAAGACATAAACAAAGACAAGGATAATATTTTCACAAAGGGGGACTTTATAAAAATAAAAAATATAATATAGAAATTTATATTTTTTATTTTTATATTATTATATAAATTTTTATATTATTATATAATATATATATTATTTTATATTCTATATTATTATATATTAATTATCGAGTTATTATAAGAAATATTGTTGATATTTCCATTTTTGAAATAAAATATTTCAAAAATTTTATTTTGTATTTTATATTAATCGAAATAGAATAAAATTAATATCGAAAAATCGAATATTAATTATAGTTAGAAACTAATTAGAAAATAACAAAGAATCTTTTTTTTTGACATGAAATGGATATATCCATACCATATATCTTGGATTTATTTTTATGAAATAATTAAATATGGCAAAACCTATACCTAAAAAGGGTTCACGTAAAAATGGACGTATTGGTTCGCGTAAGGATACTCGTAAAATACCAAAGGGAGTTATTCATGTTCAAGCTAGTTTCAATAATACTATTGTGACTGTTACAGATGTACGAGGTCGGGTGATTTCCTGGTCCTCCGCCGGTACTTGTGGATTCAAGGGTACACGAAGGGGGACGCCTTTTGCCGCTCAAACCGCAGCAGGAAGTGCTATTCGAACAGTAACGGATCAGGGCATGCAACGAGCAGAAGTCATGATAAAAGGTCCTGGTCTCGGAAGAGATGCGGCATTAAGGGCTATTCGTAGAAGTGGTATACTATTAAATTTTATACGAGATGTAACACCTATGCCACATAATGGATGTAGATCTCCTAAAAAAAGACGTGTGTAAAACTAAAAATAAACATTGAAAAGATTTCAAGAGAAATAAACAAGTCAAGGATTTGATCAAAATAATATATTACTATGGTTCGAGAGAAAATAAGAGTATCTACTCGGACACTACAATGGAAGTGTGTTGAATCAAGAATAGACAGTAAACGTCTTTATTATGGACGCTTTATTCTGTCTCCACTTATGAAAGGTCAAGCCGATACAATAGGCATTGCAATGCGAAGAGTTTTACTCGGAGAAATAGAGGGAACTTGTATCACATGTTTAAAATTAGAGAAAATACCACATGAATATTCTACCATAGTAGGTATTCAAGAATCAGTACATGAAATTTTAATGAATTTGAAAGATATTGTATTGAGAAGTAATCTGTATGGAACTCGGGACGCATCTATTTGTTTCAAAGGCCCTGGATATGTAACCGCTCAAGACATCATTTTACCACCCTCTGTGGAAATCGTTGATAATACACAACATATAGCCAACGTAACGAAACCTATTAATTTTTGTATTGGATTAGAAATAGAGAGGAATCGTGGGTATCGTATAAAAACACTAAAAAACTTTCAAGATGGATGTTATCCTATAGATGCTGTATTCATGCCTGTTCGAAATGTAAATCATAGTATTCATTCTTATGTGAATGGGAATGAAAAACAAGAGATACTCTTTCTCGAAATATGGACAAATGGAAGTTTAACTCCTAAGGAAGCGCTTTATGAAGCCTCTCGGAATTTGATTGATTTATTTATTCCCTTTTTACATGCAGAAGAAGATAACTTGAATTTAGAAAACAATCAACACAAAGTTACTTTGCCCCTTTTTACTTTTCATGATATATTGACTAAGACTAAACTAAGGAAAAATAAAAAAGAAATAGCATTGAAATCCATTTTTATTGACCAATTAGAATTGCCTCCCAGGAT